TCTAGACAAGGGATCTCTTGCTCTGGATGTACTCGAAAAAAGGACTAGATTGTGTACTGATGAGACTCAAAAAGAATACTTGCCTAAAAAATATGATCCTTTCTTGAATGGGCCCTATCGTGGAACAATCAAAAATTTTTTTGCACCTTCAATCATAAGTGAAACTTCCATAGAAAATTCCATAGAAACTGTTTGGATAAATAAAATCCATAGTATCCTTCTTGTTACTGATTATCCAGAATTTGAACAGAAAATAGATAAGTTTGATAGAAAATCATTATCAACAGAAATTGGTCATTTCTTGAACTTAATTAGTGAATTTTCTGGAGAATCAACATCGAATTTCAATTTGAAAGGGCTTTTTTTATTTCCAGAACAAGGAAGAATTGATTCAAAAGATCAAGCAAAGTTTTTAAAATTTTTATTCGATGCAGTTATAACTGATCCCAACGATCAAACAATTAGAAAAAAATTTATTGGAATAAAAGAAATCAGTAAAAAAATCCCTCGATGGTCATACAAATTAATCGACGATTTAGAACAACAGGAGAGAGAAAATGAAGAAGACATGGCGGAGGATCATCAGATTCGTTCAAGAAAAGCCAAACGTGTAGTGATTTTTACTGATAATCAACAGAATACCGATACTTATACTAATACCAAAGAGACTAATAATCCTGATCAAGCAGACGAAGTGGCTTTAATACGTTATTCGCAACAATCGGATTTTCGTCGAGACATAATCAAAGGCTCCATGCGCGCTCAAAGACGTAAAACAACTATTTTAGAACTATTTCAAGCAAATATACATTCCCCCCTTTTTTTGGACAGAATAGACAAACCACCCTTTTTTTCTTTTGATATTTCCGGACTGATGAAACTCATTTTTAGAAATTGGATGGGGAAAAACACAGAATTTCCAATTTCGGATTATGCGAAGGAAGAGACAAAAGAAAGGGATAAAAAAGGGGAGGACAAAAATGAAGAGGACAAAAGAGAAGAGAAAACACGAATAGAAATAGCGGAAGCCTGGGATAGCATTGTATTTGCTCAAGTAATAAGGGGTTCCGTATTAGTAACTCAATCAATTCTTAGAAAATATGTTATATTACCTTCATTGATAATATCTAAAAATATCGGCCGTATGTTATTATTTCAATTTCCCGAGTGGTCCGAAGATTTAAAGGATTGGAATAGAGAAATGTATGTTAAATGCACCTATAATGGTGTTCAATTATCAGAAACAGAATTTCCGAAAAACTGGTTAACAGACGGTATTCAGATAAAGATCCTATTTCCTTTCTGTCTGAAACCTTGGCACATATCTAAGCTACAATCTCCTCATAGAGATCCAATGAAAAAGAAAGGGCAAAAAGATGATTTTTGTTTTTTAACAGTTTGGGGAATGGAAGCTGAACTACCTTTTGGTTCTCCCCGAAAACTACCTTCCTTTTTTGAACCTATTTTTAAAGAACTTGGAAAAAAAATTAGAAAATTGAAAAAGAATTGTTTTCTAGTTCTAAGAGTTTTAAAAGAAAGAACAAATGTGTTTCTAACGATCGCAAACGAAACAAAAGAATGGGTTATCAAAAGCATTCTATTTATAAAAACAAGAATAAAAGAACTCTCAAAAAAAAATCCAATTCTATTATTTGGATTGAGAGAAGTATATGAATCGAGTGAAACTAAAAAAGAAAAGGATTTGATAATCAGTAATAGTAATCAGATGATTCATGAATCATCTATTCAAATTCGATCTATGGATTGGACAAATTATTCACTGACAGAAAAAAAAATGAAAGATCTGACTGATAGAACAAGAACAATCAGAAATCAAATAGAAAAAATTACAAAAGAAAAGACAAAGGAATTTCTAACTCCAGAGATTAATATTAGTCCTAACAAAAAAAGTCATAATGCTAAAAGATTAGAATCCCAAAAAAATATTTGGCAGATATTAAAAAGAAGAAATACTCGATTAATTCGTAAATCGCATTATTTTATACAATTTTTCATTGAAAGGATATATATAGATATCCCTCGATGTATCATTAATATTCCAAGAATCAATGCACAGCTTTTTCTTGAATCAACAAAAAAACTTATTGATAAATACATTTACAATAATGAAGCAAATCAAGAAAGAATTGATAAAACAAATAAAAATACAATTCACTTTATAAAGTCACTTTCTAATATTCGAAATAGTAATAAGAATTCACAGATTTTTTGTGACTTATCCTCCTTGTCACAAGCATATGTGTTTTACAAATTATCACAAACCCAAGTTATTAACTTGTATAAGTTAAGATCTGTTCTTCAATATCACGGAACATCTCTTTTTCTTAAGAATGAAATAAAGGATTATTTTGGAGCACAAGGAATATCTCATTCCGAATTAAGACATAAGAAACTTCGGAATTCTGGAATGAATCACTGGAAAAACTGGTTAAGGGGTCATTATCAATACGATTTATCTCAGATTAGATGGTCTAGATTA